ATTAGAATATATCCCCTTTCCTATAGGACGAGCCATAGGAACCTATGAGATTGATTGAACAAGCCTTAACTTAAAGGCGAAGAAGAATCATCGAACTAATGGACGGACCGCAACGCAAGTACTCTAACTCTTGAACTAGAGGAAGGACCTACCGACCGATTTCGAGAGCTGCTACAGTTCTAAATTTCCAGTTGACCGAGAAAGACCACACTTGTAGGAGACTTTTTCCCAATTTTAAGAAATTAAGATCGATTCTCCCCTCCTCACCTGAAGCTACGAAAATCCTTATTGAATAAAAGAATCGTACGCACAAAGCAAGCAACGGAAACCTCTGCCTCAGCTCCTACAGATCAAAGCTAGGCCACACAAAAGAAGGAAAGGTAGGCAGCCTCAAGGATAAGCGGTTGAGCAACCGAGAAGTCGACTTCTTAAACCTCCTCAGATGTGCGAGCCTGCTTATGCTGATGCTGCCTTTGATGGTGACCCGGCTCAGCCTCGCTACACAAAAAGGTAAAGGGTTCAGATGAGAGTAATTGAGTGTATGCCGTCCCGGTTAGTGTCAGTCTAGCATAGGCAACCCTCTTCCTCGTAAGAAGACATAGCGTCCTTCACTGTCTAGCTAGTCTTATTGGATTGAACCTGTAGCTCTATCCATCTCAGCTACCTACCTGCACTACCTGCCCTACCTGCCATACCTGACAGTCCCTATCTGTCCTTCTTTAGCTCATGAGATAGATCCCGAACCTGTGAGTATGAAGTAAAACAAGCTAGCCTTTTCTCTTTTTGGCAGAGGCATAGCACCCGAACTCTCTGCTCGATATCGTGAATATTACATATTACCTTACTTCTCTTTTCTTTGTGAGAGCTCTTAGGGAGCTATGAGAGCGAGGAAGCAGAGATAGCTATTAGGGAGCTATGAATGAGGGAGGGAGAGAGCTCAGGCAAGAGGGACAGAGCTGCTGCCTTTAGAATGAAGTTCCTTTTATTTTCCGGTCATTTCATAAGATGATAAAAAACTCAGTGTGGTATAAATGTTAAGATTTTGAGATCTGACAATGGGGGAGAATAGTTCTCCAAGAACTTTCAAGCTTATCCGCAGAAACAAGGGATTTACTCTCAAACTACCCGCCCATATACCCCCAAAAATGGAGTAGCTGAGCGAAAAAATCGGCATCTTTGGAGGTTACCCGTGCTCTTCTCACCGAGATGAAGGTACCTAATAATGGTAAGAAGCTGTCTTAACTGCATGTTATTTGATTAATCGTATGCCCGTTCTAAGTGGTAAATCTCCTATTCAAGTGTTGAAACCTGACTCACCCCTGTCTTTCCTATTTTTCTTCGTGTTTTTGGTTGTGTTTGCTTTGTTCATGACTTGAGTCCTCTCAGAAACAAACTTGATTATAAGTCTTTCAAATGTGTCTTTGTTGGGTATTCTAGCTCTCAGAAGGGCTACAAGTGTTATCACCCCAAAACACAAATAAAAGATTTGTGTCCCTGCATGTCATCACTTTATTTTTAAATCTTTCTTATTTCTTTTCTCTTAAAATTGTAGTACTCTTTCGGATCCCTACTTTCCTCAGGGGGAGTATGGAGGTCTGGAGGAGAGTAGTGTTCTTCCTGTCGTCAGTAAAAAGATTTCCATGTCATAAAATTATATGGATTCGAAAAAGGGAAGGTCTCAAAGTAGTGAGCAGCTTGGTCAGCAAACCACGGAATTAAAGACGTATGTGAGGATCTTTATAAGGTTAATAGGAAATTCTTTTTTGGGTAATACTGGTGAGTCTTCTAAACCCCATCTTGTGAATTGGCAGACTGTTTGCCATTCTAAAAGGAAAGGGGGATTGGGTTTAAAGCAATCTGCTCTGATGAACCAGGCCATGCTTGCCAAGGCTGGGTGGAGATTGTTGAATCATAGTGATGGCCTCTGGTCTAAGGCTCTCTCTCAAAAGTATTTGAAAGGGAATAATTGTGGTATTTTGTTGCCTTCTATTCAAGCTTCCACTGGCTCTTCGAGTACTTAGAGAGCCATTGTTCATGGTGCTAAACTTCTCCAAAAAGGCATGAGAATTAGAGTGGGGGATGGTTCCTCAACAAAGTTCTGAGCTGACCGTTGGTTTGGTGATTGCCCTCTTATTGATAGAGTCATGTGAATGAAGATAAGCTGCATCTGCGAGTTTCAAGCTACCCTTCCAATGGTTCCTGGGATCTTAGGAAGCTAAGACAGGACCTGCCTTCTGAGTTGGTGAATGAAATTTCCAGTGTTCCTGCTGGTTTGAGTGGTTGCAGACCTGATAAACCTATTTGGCAGCACACCACCAATGGCGCCTTCAGTGTTAAATCCGCTTACTCAATCTGCTCTGATGATTGTGAGCTGTCTGATGTTAGCTGGGCCTTTATATGGAAGATTGGAGTCTACCAAGGGAACCTATGCAAAGGAGTGGGCTAAATGGGAGAAACAGATGCAGGAGCTTTTATTTGGCAATGCAGAGTATAGTATCTGAACTCTGTTCAGGTTCCTTTTGAGGCTGCTGTTAAGGACCCGCTAGGAAAGATTGCAAAAGGTGAGTACAAGACTCCTGATTCTGGGAAGAGGAAGTTCGGGGCCATTGTTTTTGCTGCCATTAGCCTGCCAAATCAAAGGTCTGCTTGATATAAGGAAAGATAGTAAAGCCGAAGCTTTCCTTAAAGACAAGAATCTGGAGGACAGCCTTAACTTAATAAGGCTCATGTTACTCTAGCACACAAGAGAAGCCATGGTGTTACCGCGGTGGCTAGTTATGGCACCTTCCTCCACAAACGGGTCCCCGTGGGTATAACTGCGCTGTTCTTCTCAGATGAAATGGCAGCATTTGAAGCCTGCCCTGGCTCCGTTGAAGGCGAAAGAGCAACAAGTCGTGTTGTTTGCTTAGTCGACTTCTCTTTTTCTTTTCTTATTTCATATGTCGGCGAATCGAGAAAAGGTTTCGAAGTAAAGATAAGCGAACTTGACTTCCAATGGGTCTCCCAGTAGCAGATTTTTTAGCATCTATCCAAGCCTCTAAGAAGTCCAATATAACTGGAAGGTGAGGAATAAGGAAGTTACTGTCAAATACCCTACTACATCTCCGCTTCCAAATAAACCAACACACAGTAATGCAGACACTACTCCAAAGAAGTTTACTATTTAATTAAACCTTAGAACTTGTGTTTAGCAGCAGCCAATCACCGGGAAAAGGAATGCCTAATTTGCCAAGGAATCTAAAATTTACTCAAAATCATCTTAGCATTGGGACAGAGGAACAATAGATGCTGCAAAGACTCAGTATGGTAATTGCACAGAGGACAAGCAGCATCTCTTTCTCGATGAAGTTCTGCACGATTTGGTTAGTTTAGAAGTAAGCCTGAACTTACTTTGAAGTCTTTGCTCAGCCCGAACATTCCTACCTTGCCTCGAGCGCTAGGGAATTATCCAGTGGCCAAGCTCACTTCGCGGCAACGACATCCATCCAACGAGCTATTCTTCCTGTTAGTGAAGGCTTCTCGAAAATGTACTTCAGAGGATCCATCCTTGCCATAAGCATGGTGGTGAAGTTTAACATGTAATGCCGCAAGCGGTGTGCTGACCAAGCTAGAGCGCAGCAGGTCTTTTCCAGTGAGCTGTACCGAGTTTCATAGTCTGTGAATTTCTTGCTGAGGTAGTAGACTTTCTTTCCTGCCTGACTCATCATGTTGCCCGAGGACACAGCCCATTGATGACTCTAGGACAGTTAGGTACATGAGAAGGGGCCTTCCAGGAGTTGGGGGGACCAATACTGGTGGATTCAACAGGTATTCTTTGATCTTGTCGAAGGCCTGCTGACATTCATCTGTCCATTCGGTGGGAGCATTCTTCTTCAGCAGCTTGAATAATGGTTCACATGTGGCAGTCAGTTGAGAGAGAAATCTCCCTATGTAGTTCAGGTTGAGTTTTCCTTCTGTGTTTTGGGAGCTGGCATGTCGATGATGGCCTTTATTTTCGCAGGGTCTACTTCGATTCCTTTCTGATTGACAATGAAACCGAGCGGTTTGCCGGATGTGACGCCAAATACACACTTAGCAGGATTGAGGCGTAGTTGGTACTTGCGGAGCCTGTCGAAAGGCTTTCTTAGATCTCTCAAATGAGTTTCTGCATCAAGTGACTTGGCGATCATGTCATCCACATAGACTTCGACTTTTTTATGCATCATGTCATGAAAAAGAGTGGTCATGGCTCTTTGATAGGTTGCTCTGGCATTCTTTAATCCGAAGGGCTTTACGTTGTCACAGTAGGTTCCCCAGGATGTTGTGAATGAGGGTTTCTCCTGATCTGACTCTGCCATCAACATCAGATTGTATCCTGAGAAACCGCCCATGAATGAGAACATCCCGTTTCCTGCTGTATTATCGACTAGAACGTCAATATGAGGAAGAGGGTATTCTATGTGGATAGGGCTTGCTCTGTTCAGATCCCTGTAGTCAACGCACATTCGAACCTTTCCGTCTTTCTTGGGCACTGGGACGATGTTCGAAATCCAATCAGAATAATCTACTGCCTTAATGAAATCGGTAGAAGAGTAACAAGACAGCTGAAGAGAGGATGACGTAGGCAAGAATAAACCTCTTCCCGGTGAGGTTTTGATGTATCGCAGAATCCGAAAAAGCTTCTAAGTGAGATGATCTCGGCTTGTCCATAAATCGGCTGATCACTCCCACGGAGTAAGCAATGTCTGGGCGATAATTAGTCAGGTAGATAAGGCTCCCATCCCAACAAGTCTCCTGGTTGTAGATGGGTCATCCAATAGCTCTCCTGCATCTGAGGCTAATTTGAGATCTTGTTCCGGTTTGCATGCAGAAAGACCAGCTTTTACAATAAATTCATTGCATACTTGCAATGGGTTCCAAACCTCTTTGCGACCTCATCACTTCAATCCCCAGAAAACACTTTGAGTCCCCTAAATCTTTCATATCAAACTGGGTTCTTAATGTTCTCTTAAGCTCATTTA